CCGGAGAAGCGTTTGAATTGGTAAGTAAAGCTTTGGAACCTTTCGAAGAGGATGGGAACACACTGGAGGTGATTTATACCATCAACTCCAAAAGAAATAATTTAAGCAATGAAATTGAAGATGGAATTCAAGAAGATGGAATTCAAGTTGACACAAAAGAGGAATTAGAATTTCTAGTTAACTCTTGGCAAGAATTTCACAAGAAAGCCTTGAAACATCGAATTAAAGGTCTAAGTTTAAGTCTAAGTACGAAAGAATGCGAAGAGGCTGATGCTGATGCTTTAGCTGTAGATTCAATTCTGAAAAACCTTGAAAGCGGAGGATTTGCTAAAAAAGTTCAAGCTGAAGCAATAGAAGAATTTCAAATTCGAATTAAAGAAATGCTAATTGACGCGCGAGCTCGAATAAGGAAAAAAAAAGGAATTGAAAATCATCTGAAAGATCAGATGATGGACGAAGTTGAAATAAGAGAATATGAGACTAAACTGCAAAATCAAACAAAAGAACAGTGGGAAGAGCTACTTCAGGGTATTAAAGAATATAATAAATATAATAAAAAAAAAAAATAATTTGCCAAAGTAATTCAACCTCCAAAAAGATGGAGGGGACTAAACAGGAAGAAGAGAGATCCGCCGAAGAAGATCTCTCTTCTTCCTTTTGTTATAAATTCCTTTACTTTTTTTATGAATTCTTTACGGGATTACCTGGGAAAGTTAAAAATGACTTACAACTAGCTAGGGAAAATCACGACGTAATAACAAGAATTTTTCAGACTTATGAAAAATATAAAAAATAAATAGATACAAAAGATAAATAGAAGAGAAGATAAGAAGATATGCGTCCACCTCCTGCATATTTGATACCTTCTCCGACAAAGAAACTCATAACACCGACCCCATTCGGAATTCGATCAATTACCCATCTATCAAGGAACTGAGTTAATTGGGCTAAGCCTCTTACGGCCCCAGTTAAGGATGTTGTATAAAAAGCATCTATATAAGCACGATTATACGACCAATTGTATAGACCATTTATAATTTTGTCGCAGGTCCTTCTCTTAGGACCTGTTTTAACAAATAAATTTATTAAGAAAAAATTTGGGAAAGAGGAATAAATGGGTTTATATAAAAAGGACGCTATAAATATTCCGAAATAAGCTATACTCATTGAAAAAAGGGCATCTTTCCAAAATTCATACCAATGAATCGAATCATTCAACTTTTGATGTAAAAGGTTTATAGACGGAGTTAACCATTTGCTTAATATATCCAATTCTTGATTGAAAGAAATTCCTAGAGATCCAACGAACAAAGTAAAGATGCCCAATACAAGTAAAGGAAATAACATAGTATTGTCGGATTCATAAGTATAGGAATAAGACTTTTTATTCTCAAAATGAACAATAGTAAGAAAAGGTCCGACCCCTTTTCTTACATTTTTATCGCTTCTATATGTCTTTTTTGAAAAAAAAGAAGAACTTTTACTACTATTCATTCTTAATAAACGAAAATTTTTGTTAATTCTTTTCGAATCACCTTTTCCCCATAGAGATATCGAATAAAAAGGGGTATTTTTTTTGCCACTGTAATTTTGAAAATGAACGTTTAAATACCCCTCAAAAGTAAGTAAATAGATCCGAAACATATAAAATGCGGTTAATCCTGCTGTACTCCAAGCTATTATTGCGAAAATCGGCGAATACAGCCAACTATCATTAAGAATTTCGTCTTTTGACCAAAAACAAGCAAGGGGTGGAATACCACAAAGAGAAAGTGTACCTAATAAAAAAGAAATTTGGGTAATCGGTACATGTTTTCTTAAACCACCCATAAGAACCAGATTCTGACTTTTATCTGGAGAATAACCAACAATAGTTTCCATTGAATGAATAATAGATCCAGACCCTAAAAATAATAATGCTTTGGAATAAGCATGAGTAATCAAATGAAATAAAGCACTTCGGTAAGACCCCATTCCTAGAGCTAACATCATATAACCCAATTGAGACATGGTCGAATAAGCTAAACCCCTCTTAATGTCTCTTTGGGCAAGAGCTAAAGTAGCTCCTAATAATACTGTTATTATTCCTATGAACGAGATGAAATTCATTATGTAAGGTATAACTATAAAAAGAGGAAGAAGGCGGGCTACAAGAAAAATTCCCGCTGCTACCATAGTAGCAGCATGTATAAGAGCCGAAATAGGAGTAGGTCCCTCCATAGCATCAGGTAACCATACATGAAGGGGAAATTGTGCAGATTTAGCAACTGCACCGGTAAATAATAGAGCAGCACACAAAGTAACAAATGAGGAATTGAATTCATTTTTATAAATAACGTTATTTAATATTTCGAATAAATCCCTAAATTCGAAACTACCTGTTATCCAATAAAAACCTAAAATTCCTAATAATAAACCAAAATCCCCTACACGATTAGTTACAAACGCCTTTTGACAAGCATTTGCCGCAAGAGGTCGTGTGAACCAAAACCCTATTAATAGGTAGGAACACATCCCAATCAATTCCCAAAAAATATAAATTTGTATCAAATTGGAACTAGTAACTAATCCTAACATGGAAGTACTGAAAAAACTCATATAAGCAAAAAATCTCAAGTATCCTTGATCATGGGCCATATAATTATCACTATAAATAAGAACCATAATTCCAACAGTAGTGATTAACATTGACATAATAGAAGTAAGTGGATCGATCAAGTATCCGAATTCTAAAGAAAAATCATTATTGATGGTCCAAGACCATACATATTGGTAGATACAACTACTATTTATTTGCTGAATAGACAGATAAATTGAAAAAATCATGACTATACTTAACAATAAAATACTCGGAAAGGCCCACATACGACGAAGATTTTTTGTTGCCGTCGGAAAAAGAAGAAGTCCGACTCCTATTAACATAGGAACTGGAAGTGGAACAAAAGGTATGATCCACGCATATTGATATGGATGTTCCATAAAAAAAGTTTTTTAATTAGTTGTTTCCGATTCACCGGATCTTACCTCTTTTGAAAGAAGTCAATAAAAAAATCAAGATATGCACTAATTAAAAAATTAAAATAGAATTTTCTAATTTTGAATTCTTACTTATTCTGCTAAATATTTCAAATATTCAAATCAAGAAGTTACAATTGGTCAAATCATATGAAAGAAAAAGATTAATTACTAGTCTCTGAAAATTCAATTCAAATTAGCCGTATTTTTACCGAGTTTGACCAGTTAATAGAAAAAAAATTGAATTCTTCTTCTTTTTTATATTTTTAGTAATATTTTATGTCATTTTCACATATCTTTAACCTATCTATTTTTCTTTTTATAACGAAAATTTATTTTCTAGAAAATAAATTCGTTATAAAAAGAAAGTACGGATTCATTTTGAATAATAGATGTCTTTCACATTCAGCTATAACAATGAGTAATCTCTTAATTTTTATTTAAATGTCAGTTCCAAAAAAACGTACTTCTGCATCAAAAAAGCGTATTCGTAAAAATATTTGGAAAAGGAAGGGGTATGGGACAGCGTTAAAAGCATTTTCCTTAGGGAAATCTCTTTCTACCGGGAATTCGAAAAGTTTTTTTGTACGAAAAAAAAATAAGTAATAAAACGTTGGAATAATCGGAATTGCCTTGACTGAAAAAATTGATTCATTTCGAAAATCAAATGAATGAATTCCATTACCTATTGATTAACTCAATAGGTAATGGAATTCGCCCCGCTCTTAGAATATGTAGAATAAGAATTCTTCTGTTTACCTTACTCAATTCAATTCAAAAAAATAAAAAATACTTTCTTTTTGTTGACAAAAGAATAAACAAAAAATACTCCAATTTCTTTTTAGTATATTTTCTCATTTCCAAGGCGGGGAGTCTTATTTTCCCCATCAACCTATTTGTTACAATAATACAACTTTTTCTTTTTTCTCTATATCCACTTTTTCTCTCTATCTATAGAAGAGCAAATAGAGAATCTTGAATATTTAGTTACTAAAATCATTGAAACTAATTGATTCAAATTTGAAAACCTTTTGTGTAACTTTCTAACTTTTTGATTTTCTCTGAATTCCTATATACACCCCCCATATATCTCTCGCAATCAACCCAATCAATAAAATCAAAAACACTTAGTGAAGAGAGTCCGGATAAATAATGTCTCAATTTTGAGTGATCCGAAATAGGTTTTTTTCTTTTGGATTCATTAAGAAAATGGATTTTTTTTTAGTTCTATCCTATTAATTGATAATAAAACTATCTAGTTTTAAAGAGTTCAAGTTGAGGAGAGTATAAAATACACGAAAATCTTAAGAAAACTAAGACCCTAAACTAAAATAATGAACCTTCAAATACCTATTTGAACTAATTTTGATTCATCCATTTGAATCTTTCCTAAAAAATATTGCAACCAATTGAATTCTTAAATCTAGACGATTGCTTATTCATAGGCTATTATGAGTTCAAGACAAGCCGCTATGGTGAAATTGGTAGACACGCTGCTCTTAGGAAGCAGTGCTAGAGCATCTCGGTTCGAGTCCGAGTGGCGGCATGCCATCTTCTAAAAAAACTAAATAGATCCTATAATGAATTCAATTCCTGATTTCTTGTAATTAAAGAACTACTCTTTTTTAAGATTTTTATGATATTTTCAACCTTAGAGCATATATTAACTCATATTTCTTTTTCGATCGTTTCAATTGTAATTACAATTCATTTGATAACCTTTTTAGTCGATGAAATCATAAAACTCTACGATTCGTCAGAAAAGGGCATGATAATGACTTTTTTCTGTATAACAGGATTATTAGTTACTCGCTGGATTTATTCGGGACATTTTCCACTAAGTAATTTATATGAATCATTAATCTTCCTTTCATGGAGTTTCTCCCTTATTCATATAGTTCCGTATTTCAAAAAAAAAAAAAAATTTTTAAGCACAATAATCGGCCCAAGTGCTATTTTTACCCAAGGCTTTGCTACCTCAGGTC